ATGCCTATTATGTATCTGCACCCCTTGGGATCGATAAACCTTTTGAACCTTATTAACCAAAGAGATACGACTTTGCACTATAGTTAGCTCAGCACCAATCAGGAATGCCCAAGGAATTCCAAGAATTCTTGTTATACATTTGTTCCAAGTCTCAATCCTCTTTTCGAGATTCATCGATATTGAATCAATCGAACGCACTTCTAACACCTGTTCCACTTTTGGAAGACCTTGCGTTATATCACCAGATCTTGATTTTTCATATATAAATGTAACTAATGTATCTCCTTCGTAAAGGATTTCCCCATAATGTCCATGAACAGTTGCTCCTGGAGTAGCCAAATAAGGCTTAGCTGATCGTATTACCACAGAGTCAACTTGAAGAATTAGAACTTGACCCGATTTTAAATGCGGTCCTTTTTTGGCTATACATACATTTTCACAAAGAAACTGCCCAAGACTAACGATTGTAGATGTCTCTTCACAACAATTGTAATGCAGAAAATACCAATTCAAATTGAATGGATTCAAAATGATGTTACTGCAGGAATAGGGATTATAAATTTTACCTTTTTCATCCAGTAAATAATATTTAAGTATTTGAAAAATCTGTTTTAAATTGTCAAGTTGCAAATAGTTAGTTACCAAGATTTGATTATGGGTTATTAAATCGGAAAAGAAATCAAAATTATAAATTGGAAAGCCTGTTCCTAAGGGGCCCAACGGATTCCTAATTGGAATTAGGGGGTCCTCTTTGATTGATTCTTTTATCACATTGGGAGATTTTACATCGTTGAATGGGCCTGTTCGAGAACAATTGGATGATGACAAAATTATCAAAGATTGAGATTCCTTATTTCGATTCAATAACGTATGAATAGTTCCTTGATTTGGATTAAGGGATTCTTGAATCCTTGCCTTGGAATAGGAATAAATGGAAGAAAACGGATTGACATTAGCGCGATCTGATCCATTCTCAGAGATTAATCCTGAACCCGACAGATCATTTCTTTTTCCGGTATACAAAATAGGTGACTTCGCTAAGTCGATTCTTAGAAAATCTCTAATTAAACCATTTGTCCTTATTTCAACAAAGGAAGCACAGGCCTTTTCGATCTTTTTGTCTTGGTCCCAATTCAACACTAAACAAGTCCGAACTAATTGAATACTTGTGTCCCAAATTTCAAGAATTGGGTCGTAATAAAGGATATAGTTGACAACTCGAAGTTGTAGATTATCACTTTCTTGCAAGAGATCCGGTGGGAAAAGTCTTCCTAAATTTATACCATCCGTTTTTTTATATGGGACTACAGGTTGAACCAAAACAAAATATTTTTTTTCATACCTGGAAAGTTTCATTCGTTGGATATAGAGCCAATTTTTCAATTTTTTGTATTCTTTGGAATTTTGTTTTCCCCCTCCTGGTGGTATCAATCGGAATGCCTTGTTTGTCTTTCCAGGAAAATGGATATCTCCAGAAAAGATTATTAGTTTAATTTTTTCTGCTTTTTTCTTCACTCGGACCAATCCACCTACCCGACTTCTTCTATTTAAAGTGATTTGTGTATCTATCCCAATAATACTATTGTGCCGTACCATTATGGAACAAGATTCGGCCAAAATGTGGACTTCCACGGGAATAAAAAAAAACGGATTTACTTCCTTTTGGTATTTTGGCCAAAATACCTTGACTCCTCGATACTCAATCAACTCCTCTTCATTAACGATTGAATTCAGTTCTCTAGTCTCATATTTAGTAAGTCCCGAGCTCTTTCTTATATATCGAGGATCGTCCAAATAAGCAAGAATACTATTTCTACGGAGAATACCATTTCGGGGGATTTCAATTGAGATACCTGAAGAAGGTATTAATTGGTTCTCGCCCTCTTGAATCGATTCGAGTGGGATGATGACTCTATTTCTTCGCCTCTTTGCCAATAAATCCGAATTCCCCTCGAGAACGGCCGGATTTCTGAGATTACAACGACCGGTACATGTCATTCGATTAAGTTCTGAATAATCAGGAATCCTATCTCCTTTTTGATTTTTACCAGAAAAATACGAACTAAAAAATTTGTGTCTCACTTGATTATTAGTTACTGAGGGGTTAGAAATATATCTTCGCTTAACAGAAAGAGAATAAGCGTTCATTTGATCTTGATCCTTGTGGATCGAACAGGGGCCTGGACTGGATCTCCAGGGCTCCCCTAATAATATCCATAAATGACTTGTTTTTGGTAAGAGATGAATATTACCATATGTAAATTCAGGTGCATGGTACACATCGGTATTCCAGTGCATTTCGCCTTCTGAGTCAGAATAAATATGTTTTCGAACCTTCTCTTTCAAATTCAAAGTGGATGTTCTCGCGCGAATCTCAGCAATGACTTGTTCTGATTCTACATATTGATCGTTTTGAACTAAAAGAAAACTTTTGGGCGGAATACACACATTGTGTATAATATCTTCACTTTCAATAGTTACATACAAGTCTCTAGAACATAGAAAAGCAGGATGTCCATGACGTGTACGTGTCGGATGAACCAAATCCTCATTGAATTTTATTTTTCCATTAGAAGGGGCTCGGACATGTTCTGCAGTACCCCCTGTGAATACTCCGCCGGTATGAAAAGTTCTTAATGTTAATTGAGTACCTGGTTCTCCAATAGATTGACCTGCAATAATACCTACAGCTTCTCCCAATTCAACCAGGTCGTCGTGAGCTGGGCTTCGGCCATAGCATAGTTGACAAATCCAAGATGTACTCCTACAAGTAAAGGGGGTTCGAATAGAGATTGGTTGTGCTCTAAAAGTTATGAATCTATTAACAAGTCCAACCCCAATATCTTGATTTCTAGTAGCAATGCATCGCGAACCTATATATATATGATCCGCTAATACACGCCCAATTAATGTTTGGATAAAAATCCTGTCGGTCATCATTCCATTTCGAGGACTTACAGAAATACCTCGGACGGTGCCACAATCTGTTCGACGTACAACAATGTGTTGAACTACTTCAACAAGTCTGCGCGTGAGGTATCCTGCATCTGATGTTCGGATAGCGGTATCCACAACTCCTTTACGGGCTCCGTAGCAAGAAATAATATATTCTGTTAAAGAGAGTCCTTCGCGTAAATTGCTTTGAATGGGTAAATCAATCATTTGACCTTGGGGATCCGACATTAATCCTCTCATACCTACTAATTGATGTACCTGAGATGCATTTCCTCTGGCTCCCGAAAAAGACATTATATGGACTGGATTAAAAGGATCGGTCATCCGAAAATTAGGATTCATTTCTTGTCGCAAATATTCACTTGTGGCATACCAGATCTCGATCGATTGACGTAATTTTTCTACCGCGTGTACATTCCCATAATGATGGTGTTTTTCCAAAATAAAACTTTGTTGTTCAGCGTCTTGAACTAGCCATCTTTTAGAAGGTATTGTTAAAAGATCATCAATTCCTAATGAAATGGATGCGGCGGTAGCTTGTCGGAAACCCAGAGTCTTTACTTGATCCAGGATATGTGATGTATATCCTATTCCATAGTGATCAATAAATCGACTAATAAGTCGTTTCATGGCAGTTCCGTCTATCACTTTATTGTGAAAGACCTGAGTGGGCCGTTCTGCCATCAGTACCTCCATATTGCGCTGAGTAGAATTTGACAATGGGTTTGAGTCAGTGATTGGACAACTTCCTTTTCTAGATCTTGATTCACGTAGAAATTCCGCAATTTTATAGTCCTAGTTAACCCGGCGAGACTCGAATTCCCGCTGGTAGCATAGAATTACAACAGCCCTGCCAAAACCCCTGTATGGCTTCTTCTATTTCTCGATAAAGAGAAATATGCCCAAGAGTGGTTCGAATATATATATAAAGAATTTCTTTTTTTATACTTCTTACTATTAGATAGTGTCCATAAATCTCATAATAGGTCCCCAAAGATTCATAGTGAATTTCAATGGGAGTTTCTCTTGCAGCAATAACGCGTTGATCTAGTCGCCACCGCAGCCACAAAGGACTACCTAAATTGATTCGTTTTTGCCGAAAAGCTCCAATTGCATCATAGGCGTTACAAAAAAACGGTTCTTTTTTTTTTGTATACTTATAGTTATTATCTTCATTTTGATAGTTTCTACCATTACACGGATTATACCTATTTACACAAATACCCCGACGATTTCCACTCGTTAAGACATAGAGTCCACTAAGCATATCTTGAGTTGGTGCAGAAATGGGATCTCCAATAGTTGGAGACAAAAGATTCATATGAGAAAACATAAGTAAACGTGCCTCTGCTTGAGCCTCCAAAGATAAAGGCACATGAACAGCCATTTGATCCCCGTCAAAGTCCGCATTGAAGCCCTTACAAACTAATGGGTGTAAACAAATAGCGCGCCCTTCTACTAAAATGGGGAGGAATGCCTGTATGCCTAATCTATGCAGAGTAGGCGCTCTATTCAGCAATACAGGATGGTCATCCAGAATTTCTTGAAGTATTTCCCATACAATTGGTTTTTTTTTACGAATTTGACTCTTAGCAACTCCGATGTTCGAAGCAAGATGTTTTCTAATTAGGTCACGAATTACAAATGCCTGGAAAAGTTCTATTGCTATTTCGCGAGGCAATCCACATCGATGTAATGAAAGTGAAGGGCCCACGACAATCACTGACCGCCCTGAATAATCGACGCGTTTACCAAGCAGAGTCTCGCGAACTCTTCCTTCTTTGCCTTCAATTACATCTGAAAGCGACTTGTAAACTCTATTATGATCATCCCTCATTGGTTGTCCGCAGATTCCATTATCAAGAAGTGCATCCACTGCTTCTTGTAGCAATTTTTCCTGAGATATTATTAATTCTTCTGGCGTAGCTATACTTGTTGTTAATAGATCTGTAAGAGTATTATTCCGATAGATAATTCTTCTATAGATTTCATTAATATCCGAGGTCACCAGTTTATCCTCATCTATATGATAAATTGGTCTCAAC